CAACAGTAGTGATTAACATTGACATAATAGAAGTAAGTGGATCGATCAAGTAGCCGAATTCTAAAGAAAAATCATTATCGAGGGTCCAAGACCATACATATTGATAGATAGAACTGCTTTTTATTTGCTGAATAGACAGATTAGTTGAAAAAATCATGACTATACTTAACAATAAAATACTCGAAAAAGCCCACATACGACGGAGATTTTTTGTTGCTGTCGGAAAAAGAAGAAGTCCCACTCCTATTAATATAGGAACTGGAAGTGGAAGGAAAGGTATGATCCACGCATATTGATATGTCTGTTCCATAAAAAAAGTTTTTTAATTCTTAATTAATATTAATTGTTTCCGATTCACCGGATCTTACCTCTTTTTGAAAGGAGTCAATAAAAAAATAAAGATATGCACTAACTTAATAACTTAAATAGAAATAGAATTTTTGAATTTTTATTTCTTTTTATACTTATTCTTTAGAAGTTTCTGCTAAATACTTCAAATATTCAAATCAAGAAGTTACAATTGGTCAAATCATATGAAAAAAGCAGATTAATTACTAGTCTCCTTCGAACTTTCAAATTCAAGTTAAATTAGGCATATTTTTCGCGAATTTGACAAGTTACTAAAAAAAAAAAAGAATATTCTTTTTTTTTAGTAATAAAAATAGTTTATGCGATTTTCCCATATCTTTCACGCATCTTATGTATTCTTTTTGATTTTTAGAATCAAAAATATTATCTAGAAAAGAAATACATAATGAATTGGCAAAGCGCAAATTTCTTTTGAACAATAGATGTCTTTCACATCCAGCTATACCAATGAGTAATCTCTTAATTTTTATTTAAATGGCAGTTCCAAAAAAACGTACTTCTGCATCAAAAAAGCGTATTCGTAAAAATTTTTGGAAAAGGAAGGGGTATTGGGCAGCGTTAAAAGCGTTTTCCTTAGGGAAATCTATTTCTACCGGGAATTCCAAAAGTTTTTTTGTGCAACAAACAAATAAAATAAGTAATAAAACATAACATGTTACAATAATCTGAATCGGCTTGACTCAAAAATTGACTCATTTCGTTTCGAAAATAAAATTCCCGCTTTCCATTCCCTGTTGAGTTAATCAATAGGAAATGGAATTTGTTTCGCTCTTAGAATTAGAATAAGGATTTTTCTCTTTACCGTACTGAATTCAAAAAAAAAAAAAAGAATCCTTTTTTTTTTGACAAAAAAACATAAGATACGTAATTGTCTTTTTAGTATATTTTCTCATTTCCAAGGTGGGGAGTATTATTTTCCCCATCAGCCTGTTTCTTACAATAATATAAGCAATAATATAAGATAAGGTTTTCTTTTTTCTCTAGATCCACGTTTTCTCTATAGAAAGGCGAGTAAAAAATCAAAATCATTGAAACTAATTGATTAAAATTCTAAACCTTTTTGTGCAACTTTCTTCTTTTTGGATTTTCTATGAATTCCTATATAGACTCCCATATATTTATTGCCATCAATCCACTCAAAAACACTTAACAAATTTTTTTGGATAAATATGTGTCAATTTTTACTGATCCAAAATTTTTTTGTTCATTGATAAAATGGATTTTTTGGTTTCGATGTTTGAAATCAAATAAATCAAAAACAGTTCATTAAAACAAAACAAAAATGTTTTTTTTTTGGGGGGGGGGGTTCTATCCCTTAATTCATAGTTGGACTATCTAGTTTTCCAAGAGTTCAAGTCCAGGAGAGTCTAAAATACACACTAAAACTAAGACCCTAAATTCAAATAATGAACCTTCAAATACCTATTTGAACGAATTTTTATTCATCAATTTGAATCTTTCCTAAAAAATATTGCAACAATTTAATTCTTAAATCTAGACGATTGCTTATTCATAGGGTATTATGAATTCAAGACAAGCCGCTATGGTGAAATTGGTAGACACGCTGCTCTTAGGAAGCAGTGCTAGAGCATCTCGGTTCGAGTCCGAGTGGCGGCATGTCATCTCCTAAAAAAAGTAAATAGATCCTATAATGAATTCAATTTCCGATTTCCTTTTTATAATTATGGGACTCCTTAAAAAAAATTTATGATATTTTCAACTTTAGAGCATATATTAACTCATATTTCTTTTTCGATTGTTTCAATTGTAATTACAATTCATTTCATAACTTTTTTAGTCGATGAAATCGTAAAACTATATGATTCATCCGAAAAGGGGATGATAATGACTTTTTCCTGTATAACAGGATTATTAGTTACTCGTTGGGTTTATTCGGGACATTTTCCACTAAGTGATTTATATGAATCATTAATCTTCCTTTCATGGAGTTTTTCCCTGATTCATATAGTCCCGTATTTCAAAAAAAATCAAAATCTTCTAAGCACAATAATTGGACCAAGTGCTATTTTTACCCAGGGCTTTGCTACTTCAGGTCTTTTAACTGAAATACACGAATCCAAAATATTAGTACCTGCTCTCCAATCCGAGTGGTTAATAATGCACGTAAGTA